ATAAGAAAATTTCAGGGTAACAAACATTATCTAGAATTTCTCTTAGATTCAAACCCATAGCTGATGATAGAACTAGAATAGATATTTTTTGTTTCCGACTCACACGGGCCCATATCCTTGCTTTTCTATCAATTTCTAATTCCGGTCTTCCTCCCCAATCTGATATTATAGTGCTGGTATAGACAGAAATTCCGTTATGGTCCAATTCCGAACGATAGTAAATACCGGGACTTTGCAATATTTGATTGATCACAATTCTGTAAATTCCATTTACTATAGAAGTTCCCAGGGAATTCATTAGAGGAATGTTTCCAATAAAAACGGTTTGTTCTTGCATATCTCTACCGGTTTTCCAAATTAATCCCGCGGGTACATATAATTCAGAAGAATATGTGAGTGATTCATACACAGCATCTCTTTCTTTTATCAAAGGTTCTACCAATTGATATCTTTCCACAAATAATTTAAATTCAATTTCTTGATCTGTATCTTCAATTTTTGGAAACTTCTGAAATTCTTCCGTCAAGCCTTGATTAATGAACCTACAAAATCCCTCAAATTGTATCTGACTAAATCCAGGTATTGTGGACATTCCCTCATTTCCATTCCGGAGCATCTTAATCTTAAGTTTCCTGTTTATCGAAAAAATCCCATTATTGGCTCACTATTCATCGACCCATACGGATCGATTTAGCAAGGATGGAATGTATATTCTGTTTACTGAATCACATGAAATTTTAGCGAACTCCGTATATGTATTTCATACCTATGAACGGAGACGAGACAGAGGAATAAAGACCATTTTATTTTCGACGCACGTGCGAATTTGCGACAGGTACAAATGGAATGGAAATGAATTGATAAAACATTCCGGGAAAAAAATTATGTCACTTATACTTATGGAATCTTGTAGAGATATAGAATATCAAAATAGCATATAAAAATGGATTCAATTTATACCTATTATTATGATATTACGATCAGATTAAGTACCAAAGATTCATGACTAAATGTGCTTTCTATGAATGAGATAAAGACAGAATAATCAGGAGAAGTAGCAAGTTTTTTTTTTTTAGATTTACCACATTGAATTTAATGTAAAAAAAAAATTCGAAGATTCCTTTTGTTTGGTATTGGTAGGAGTTTTATTTAGAGAATAGAATAGGATTGAATTGCATAATCATAAAAGGAGTAGTATTTTTTAAGTACATGTCAATATAGCTATCTATCTATCCGCATATCGCATCTTTTATCGTAATTTCACTTGGACCAACAGGAGTCAAGTCGCACTATATCATAATTCCTATTTTTTATTCAATATATTCAATGCAATGCAAAATAAAAGCACGATGATTCGCTATGGATGTACATAAGAAAAAGATTTGACTCGGCATTTGTATAACAATTTCTGTTCTGGGGTTTACATATACATATATATTTTCTTATAATTGAAATTGAAAAGAAAGTTTTTTGATAATGGATACTGATTAGTTGTAATTGGATTTGGTTATGCCATTGAGGAAACACAATTTGGGATACAATACAAATTTAAGAACCGTTCATTACTTCAAAATCAAATAAAAAATAATAACAAATAAAAATAAATGGTTAATGGTTCCAATTTGGATCGGATTTGGCGACATGGCCAAGCGGTAAGGCAGGGGACTGCAAATCCTTTATCCCCAGTTCAAATCTGGGTGTCGCCTGATCAACAAAATACTTAGGATTTATGATCCTACTGATCAAACTTGACAAATTATTGCCCTGCAGAGGCAGAGGCAACGGACTCGATCTGTCGATACTTGGTTTTTACAATCTATAGTTCTTTTATAGAACTAGACTCCAAATTTTTTCTTCAAAATCGGGTTCTGGTTGGGTTCTGGTTAGTGGCCCAAACCGATACCCATAGCAATGAGATAATGCTTACTTATTCTTATTAATTCCAGAACGACGAAAGTAGGAGGTCGGAAATCTTGGGATTCAAAGGTTCCTAAAGGAGATTCCATTTTTGTTCCTAGGATTGAAGAAGAGATTATACCAAAGGCGATGAAGACTTCCTAATTATCTTACACTACCTAGACTAAAATAAGTAGTTCTACGGATTCCGTTTGGAATTAAATTAGATAGACTGATAGGAAATTGATTTAGGAGTTGTGGAAAGGACTGAAGATACTTTGTATCCATACTTATGAGAGACTCCGAGTACTCAAACATTCCATCAGGATGGTTGGTCGGTTCTTATCTTATAGAATCACAGAGTAAAAGTGAAAAAAAAATTCTTTGCTTGTGTCGGGAGATTACAAAAAATCTATGTAGTAGTGATGTTTTCCCATTCTTTCACAGAAAGAAAGACAAGTAAGGCTTAGATCAAAAGGTATCCGATGGATAGTTATCCATCTTGATAGTAAATTTTGATGTCGTTTGCTTATGAAAGAAAAGAAAGGTAACAAAATAAACAATAGGTCTTACTATTGCCACATGTTCTATTAGGATAGGCTAGGAGCATTCCTTTGCTATTTTTAAGGAAAAGGTGTGTGTATCACATTTGTACTTAATGCCTTCCAATTCTAAATTGGACTAGAAATACTATAACGAATTTGTTACGAGTGAATTCATTAAATTGATTCATCAATAGCCTTAAGTCAAAATACTATTTTGACTCTGCGCTATTGAATCCACTATGATTATTGATCAATAATGGAATAATTCCTTCATTCATAAAAATAGGAGACATAATTCACATGGATATAGTAAGTCTCGCTTGGGCTGCTTTAATGGTAGTCTTTACATTTTCTCTTTCACTCGTAGTATGGGGAAGGAGTGGGCTCTAGGGATACTACTAATTGATTGAGTAATCGATTGAGTAATCGAATTGGATCAATTGTTTAATTGATCGTTTTGCGAAGCTTTATTTTCAAAGCTTCTCTTTCCAAATTATACAGGACTACAATACTACAATAATGAATAATAATCATTCGATCAAATAATGAATGATTACTAGAATTTAGTTGTATTTCAAAAATCAAATCTACGCATGATAGGAAATTTTTTCCAAACGAATTCTTCCTAAATATTAAATTTTGATAAACTAGCTCTTACCAAAATTATGGATATTACAATGAGAAAAAACCAATTCCGCGTTTTTTCTTTATTTATTTCCCTCGTTCTTTACTTTCACTGTTCTAATAAAAAGTCGTTCTGCTATTAGATTACGACTAGATTACGACGATACAGACGTTCTACTGGAAATGACTCGTGGTTGTCCAAAGAGGTTCTACACATAATAAAATTAGATCTTTCTTCCGCTGAGCAATCCACCACATATCGTACATTTCACATTTAATTTGTTTTCCAATTTCACATTAACTCTTCCAAATTTTTTTATGCTTTTTTGACGCATCGCACGTCATGTTTAAGCATGAAAAATGGGTGGGGTACCCTTTATTTTACTAATCTACTTCTTCTCTAAACCTGCAGAAGTTACCATATAATTTCGTAGATCATCTGTTAATGGCTCAATCAATGACTTCTTGGGATGGGAAATCGAAAAAAATTCCTTGGTTTTGTTTTCTTTTGCTATAGTATATTCCCATACTATTCTTCCTCCATTTATTCTTTCGATGGATCTCGGGACCCATATCTCAAATTCTAAGAAACGTAGGAAAGAGTTAGAAGAAATGGCCTTCCATTATTTTGAGTTGATCGAAATCCAGTGATGTATCGAAAAAAAGAAATCGAATTAGACTGCTATTTCGATGTACTAATCAACTATTTAGATGTACATATACATACATATTGATTGTATATTAAACCCTCTATTTAGATAAAGTCTAGTTGTATACAATACAACTATATATCATATATGATACAACCATATATGGTTGATACTATCATAGTATACAATATTCGATAATCTACAATACGCTCTAGTGTGGTAGAAAGAACTATAAATAGTTCTTTCTACCACACTTTATGATTCCAACCAGATCATTTCATTTAAAACTTAGAACTTTTTTTTTAATCCCTTTCTTTCATTTCTTCAATGATTGATACGAACTAATAATTCAAGTTTGATTCAAATTAATCATTTTGACTGACTGTTTTTACGTAGATAATAAGTAAAAAAGCAGTAGGAACTAGAATGAACAGTGCAGTAGCAATAAATGCTAGAATATTGACTTCCATAATCTTATTGTCTCGTTTTTTTATTCGTCGCAATAACTCGGGATGTAATCCCATAGAGATTCTAAATTTGATTCCTGTCAATTCAATGGAATGAATTGCATCCGGATGATACTGAATCGGATCAATATTATGAATAACAATATATGATCTATCAAATCGATTCATTGTCGAGAATTGAATAGGATAACATAGGGAGATCCTTTATCCATATTAACTCCGAAATGACATTTTTTATTGGATCAGGAATCCCATTGCATTTTTAATCCTTTTCCACTTTTTTTTCTATAACCTACCGCTTTCCTTATCTTATACAATCTTATACAATTATCCTTCCTTTTTCTTATACTTATACATATTTTACATATTTTTCTTAGACTTAGACATACAATTATGAGGTATTATATGATATGACCGATATTCTATGGGTCATACACAGATCCAAACAGTAATGGAAAAAAGAAGAGATTAAATAAAAAGGATCTAATCTAATATTAAAACAAATTTACGGAAAAGGGTCAGTGCTTGGTCTTTTCTTTTATTTTTTTAGTATCCTCTTTCTTGGATTTGGACTGGAACACATACATAAAAAATGCAGTCGTCAATTTGCATTAGAATTGTTTCTAATTAGTCATTGAAGATACACAAACAAAGTCGGATCTATACAAGGTGTGGTTTAACCTGAAAAATACTCTGTCGAGGTAATTCTGTTAAGTTCATTGTCTATCGTACATTAAACGACGACTACAATAATACCATTTTTGTATGTTCTCCCGGTAAAATATGGACACTTTACTCCATTTCATGGATCAAGAACAATCGAAAAAGAAAGTAAGACAAGAATGGTATACTTAATATAGTAATACCACAGATTGTACTAATCCACATATGATGTGTCTCTCCCTTATCAAGGGATAGTAGTGGAAAAAAGGGAAATTCCTGTACCCGTATTTATCTGATGATAAAGGCGAAAAGAAAAAACAGAAATAAAGACCCCCACTGGGGGTTAGATCTTGCTTCCTGCGCCCCTTTTCCATGAAAAAAGATAGATGAATTGATCAATTCATCGGATCCTAGTTCGGGACTGACGGGGCTCGAACCCGCAGCTTCCGCCTTGACAGGGCGGTGCTCTGACCAATTGAACTACAATCCCAGCGAGGTGTATGGCATACATGTTCTTGATGGAATCATAAGAACACTATATTCGTCGTATTGTAAGAAAGACACGAATGATATACTGATATCATATCCACATATGATATGCACTATAGTGAGAGGGACACAAAAGTGAGAGTGACACAGATTAAGTAATTATTTTATTGCTAAAAATGGATAATCAATCTTTCAATGAGAAAAAAGATTAGTTTTCTTTTCATGATACTTAAAAAAATCAAATAAAACTGAATTTTAATAAAGTATCATGAATCTAGATCGTTAGAAAGATCAGAACAGAAGGACTGACCAAAATATGGATAGAGGAAAAAATAGACTCTTTCTCTTTATTTCTACGGATCCGGCATTTCCGTTTATGGAAGACAAATTGGTTATATCATATTCATGTAGCGGTGAATTATTGGGCCGAGCTGGATTTGAACCAGCGTAGACATATCGCCAACGAATTTACAGTCCGTCCCCATTAACCGCTCGGGCATCGACCCAGGAAGAATTCATTCTAGGCTGATTAATAATCTATGATTAACTTCTTTTCATAGTACCCTACCCCTATATCTTTCTTTCATAGTACCCTACCCCCAGGGGAAGTCGAATCCCCGCTGCCTCCTTGAAAGAGAGATGTCCTGAACCACTAGACGATAGGGGCATATACGCCCGACCGTCATCATACTATGATGATAGTATGAGCAGTTTTTTGGAATTGTCAATATAATCTAGTCAATATAATCTAATGGTATAACTAGATTCAAAGAGTCTTTCCTACTTTTATGTTATGATTTCATATAATTTTTTTATTTGATGATTCATGAAGGAACTATCCCATACATACTATTTATAATGAAAAGAGGTCTAGAATTATAATGAAAGGGGATATAGGATTCCTTCAGTTCAGGCAGTGATTTGCTTGGTCGGACAGAAAAAAAGATTAAAATCTTATTTAATTTATTTTCTTCAATTTGAATTCATTGTTTCGTTTAGTGTTCAGATAAAATATGCCTATCACTATCTCACACTAAACCAGAAAAGTCAAAAAGGATAGAAAATTTCGATTTTATAAGAATTCGGTTCAGGGTACGAATCTCCTCATCCCATGATTCAAGAAAATATCTTGAATCTATTTTGATGTCGGATTAGTACATCGTTCAATCAAGTGATTGTTGTTCTGATGCATCAGTAAACGTAAACAAGTAGGGTTGGTCCTGACCTGAAACAATTCACTGCATTTATTTTTGATCAAATTTGATTTGAAATCAAAAATAAATTTACCCATTTTGGGGATAAATCCGATTTTTTGTTCCTGAATGAACTCCTATACATATATGTATATATTCTATTTATATACATATATATACATATATACATATATGCAGTAAACTCATAATAGAAAACGAAAATGGTTAATTCATGAATTGAATAAAATGGCCCCTTTAACTCAGTGGTAGAGTAACGCCATGGTAAGGCGTAAGTCATCGGTTCAAATCCGATAAAGGGCTTTTTCCACTAAACTCAAGTTTTAGACTTCATTTTTCAGCGAAAAATATCTCGATTTTTTTCTCAAAAAAGAAAAGGATAATCACCATTATAATTAATTATGATTATTCAGAGTTCTAGTTAGGAAGTTGAACATTTAGTCATTATCATAATGCCTAATTGCACGTATTACTTATTAAGAGTAATCTACCCGTAGTAACATAGTAGTCCTTTTCATGTCTCATTATTCCAATTTTTTATCCTGGGATATAACAGAAATATTCTCGAATATTCTAGATATCTAATTCCTCTTATTAATCGCCAAACCAAAGTGTTCTTTTTTTTTTCCATTGTTCTTATGAAACCCACCATCAAATTAGAAATAAATAAAAAGTAAGTGGACCTGACCCATTGAATGATGACTATATCAGCTATTCTGATATTTAAATTCGATATAGATGAAATTATACAAGCGGATTTCTTTTTATTTCCTTAGACCACGCAAAGCAAGAATTAGTCGATATTTATGATTTAATCTTCTTGTTTGTTACTGGATATGCCATAGGAATAAATCGCTATTCTTTTCCGCGACATAGAAAAGTTGATTTCGAAAATCGATTTTTCAATATCTTTCCTTGATTTCAGAATCAGATATTGTTTTGTTCTTCCGCCACG